AGAGGATCGAATCAAAATTTTAAAATTATTATTTGATGCAATTAGAACTGTTCCCAACGATAAAATGATTAAAAAAAAATCTATTGGAATAAAAGAAATTAATAAAAAAGTTCCTCGATGGTCATACAAATTAATCAACGATTTTGAACAACAGGAGGGGGAAACCGAAGAAACTGTGGTAGAGGATCATCAGATTCGTTCAAGAAAATCCAAACGTGTAGTGATTTTTACTGATAACCAACAAAATACTGATGCTTATACTAATACCAAAGAAACTAATAATACTGATCAAACAGGCGAAGTTGCTTTGATACGTTATTCCCAACAATCGGATTTTCGTCGAGACATAATCAAAGGCTCCATGCGCGCTCAAAGACGTAAAACAGTTACTTGGAAACTCTTTGAAGCAAATGCGCATTCCCCTCTTTTTTTGGACCGAATAGACAAATCTTTTTTTTTTTTTTTTGATATTTCTGAACGGATGAAAAAAATTTTTAGAAATTGGATGTGGAAAAACACAGAATTCACAATTTCGAATTATACAGAGAAAAAGACAAAGGAAAGCGCGAAAAAAAAAGAGGAGGACAAAAAAGAAGAAGACAAAAGAAAGGAGAAAGTGCGTATACAAATAGCGGAAGCCTGGGATAGTATTTTACTTGCTCAAGTAATGAGAGGTTTTTTATTAGTAACCCAATCAATTCTTAGAAAATATATTATATTACCTTCATTGATAATAGCTAAAAATATCGTCCGTATACTATTATTTCAATTTCCGGAATGGTATGAGGACTTAAAGGATTGGAATAGAGAAATGCATGTTAAATGTACCTATAACGGCGTTCAATTATCAGAAAAAGAATTTCCAAAAAACTGGTTAACAGACGGCATTCAGATCAAGATCCTATTTCCTTTTCGTCTTAAACCTTGGCACAGATCTAAGTTACGAGCCCCTTATAACGATCCAATGAAAAAGCAAGGTCAAAAAAATGATTTTTGTTTTTTAACAATTTTTGGAATGGAAGCTGAACTACCTTTTGGTTCTCCCAGAAAAAAACTTTCATTTTTTGAACCGATTTTAAAAGAACTCAAAAAAAAAATTAAAAAATTGCAAAAGAAATGTTTTATAATTCTAGGAATTTTAAAAGAACAAACAAAATTGTTTCTAAATGTCTCAAAAAAACCAAAAAAATGGATCATTAAAAACATTCTGTTTATAAAAGAAATAATAAAAGAACTCTCAAAAATAAACCCAATTATATTATTTGGATTGAGAGAAATAGAAGTATATGAATTGAGTGAAATTAAAAAAGATTCAATAATCAGTAATCGGATGATTCAGGAATCGTCCATTCAAATTAGATCTCAGGATTGGACAAATTATTCATTAACAGAAAAAAAAATGCAAGATCTGACTGATAGAATAAACACCATCATAAATCAAATAGAAAAAATTACAAAAGACAAGAAAAAGGGATTTATAACTTCAAATAGAAATTTGAGTTCTAACAAAATAAGTTATGATGATAAAAGATTGGAATCACAAAAAAATATTTGGCAGATATTAAAAAGAAGAACTGCTCGATTAATCCGTAAATCCCATTATTTTATAATATTTTTCATTGAAAAGATATACATAGATATCTTTCTATCTATGATTAATATTCCTAGTATCAATACACAACTTTTTCTTGAATCAACAAAAAAAATTATTAATAAAAACATTAACAGTAATGAAGCAAATCAAGAAAGAATTAATAAAACAAATCAAAGTTTAATTAAATTTATTTCGATTATAAAAGAGTCACTTTCTAATACTAATATTAGTCTTAATTCAAAGACTTTTTTTGACTTATCTTACTTTTCACAAGCATATGTATTTTACAAATTATCACAAACCAAACTTATTAAGTTAGAGAAATTGAAATCCGTATTTCAATATAATGGAACCCCCCTTTTTCTTAAGAATGAAATAAAGGATTTTTTTGTTGTAAGACAAGAACTATTTCATTCCGAATTAAGACCTAAGAATCTTCGCAATTCTGGAATGAATCAATGGACAAATTGGTTAAGGAGTCATTATCAATATCAATGTGATGTATCTCAAATTAAATGGTCTAGAGTAGTACCACAAAAATGGCGAAATATATTGAACTGTATAGCTCAAAATAAAGATTTATATAAAGATTTGTGTGATTTATATGAAAAAGATGAATTAATTCACTACGAAAAAAAAACAAAAATTGAAACGGATTTATTATTGAATCAAAAGGATAATTTTAAAAAACAATATAGATATGATCTTTTAGCATATAAATCTATAAATTCTGAAACTAAGAAGTACTCTTCAATTTATGGATCACCATTACAAGTAAAAACGAACCAAGATATTTTTTATAATTACAACACACATAAACAAAAATCATTTAATATGGTAGAAATGGTAGAAGATGATATTCGAGATATGGATAAAAATACGGATAGAAAATTTTTTGATTGGAGAATTCTCGATTTTTGTCTTAAAACGAAGGTCGATATTGAGGCCTGGATCAATATTGATACTGACACTAACAGTAATAAATATACTAAGACTAGGGTTAATAAGTATCAAATAATTGATAAAATCAATAATAAGAGTCTTTTTTATCTCACACTTCAGCAAGATCAAAAAATCAACCTATCCAATCAAAAACCCCTTTTGGATTGGATGGGAATGAATGAAGAAATACTAAGTCGTCCCATATCAAATCTGGAACTTTGGTTCTTGCCAGAATTTGTGAGACTTTATAATACGTATAAAATGAAACCGTGGGTTATACCAATTAAATTACTACTTTTTAATTCTAATATAAAAAAAAATGCTAGTGAAAACAAAAGCATCACTGGAAATAAAAAAAGAGATCCTTTTATATCAATATCGTCGAATGAAAAAAAATCTCTTGAATTAGAAAACCGAAATCAAGGAGAAAAAGAATCCACGGGCCAAGCAGATCTTAAATCATCTCTTTCAAACCAAGAAAAAGATGTTGAAGAAGATTATACGGGATCGGACATGAAAAAACATAGAAATAAAAAGCAATACAAGATCAATACAAAAGCGGAGTTTGATTTCTTCCTAAAAAGGTATTTGTATTTTCAATTGAGATGGGATGATTCTTTAAATAAAAAAATAATCAATAACATCAACGTATATTGTCTCCTGCTTAGACTGATAAATCCAAGAGAAATTACTATATCCTCTATTCAAAGGGGCGAAATGAGTCTGGATATTTTGACGATTCAGAAAGATGTAACTCTTACAGAATTTATTAAAAGGGGATTTTTGATTATTGAACCAATTCGTCTAGCTATAAAAAATGATGGAAAATTTATTATGTATCAAACCCTCGGTATTTCATTAGTTCATAAAAGTAAACATCAAATAAATCAAAGATACCGAGAAAAAAAACATGTTGATAAGAATTCTGATGAAGTCATTACAAAACATCAAAAGATGACGGGAAATAGATATAAAAAAAATTATGATTTGTTTGTTCCTGAAAATATTTTATCGCCTAGACGTCGTAGAGAATTGCGAATTCTAATTTGTTTAAATTCTAAGAATAGACATAGAAAGGCATCTTTTTGTAATGGGAATGAGGTAAACAGTCAAGTTGTGGATAAAAGCAAAAAATATAAAAAAAAACTTATAAAATTAAAGCTATTTCTTTGGCCCAATTATCGATTAGAAGATTTAGCTTGTATGAATCGTTATTGGTTTAATACGAATAATGGCAGTTGTTTCAGTATGGTAAGGATACATATGTATCCGCGATTGAAAATTCATTAATAGTACATTTTTCCTATATTTCCCATACCATATCTGGTCTATGACGACAAAGAGATGCACGCATACATTGTCTTACATTCCATTCTGATACATGATACTAATTCAATGACATATCAATTAGATCTAGAATGAACAAAATTTTATTATTTTAGGTCTAAACTTTTATCTTTTGTGAGTGAAGAAACCAACCATACTTTTTTATCCCCTTTCAAATCCAATTTTAAAATGAAAATAGGATTGAGTAAGTTTTATTAAATTAAAAAAATTAGAAATTAATAACGAAATACAAATTTTTGTATATACCAAATAAAAATTAGGGGCATTATTATTACTGATCAATAAAGATATCTATCAATAAAAAATATCTTAAAATAAAAAGAGGGGGGGAGAGAAGATTTCAGTTTATGGTAAAAAATTCATTCATCTCAGTTATTTCACAAGAAGAAAAAGACGAAAACAGAGGATCTGTTGAATTTCAAATAGTTAGTTTCACCAATAGGATACGAAGACTTACTTCACATTTACAATTACACAAAAAAGACTATTTATCTCAGAGAGGTTTACGTAAAATTCTGGGAAAACGCCAACGATTACTGTCTTATTTGTCAAAGAAAAATAGAATATGTTATAAAGAATTAATTAATCGGTTGGATATTCGGGAGTCAAAAACTCGTTAATTTTATTTTTATAAAGGCATTTTGAATTATTTGATTTATTAGATCTTGAATTTTAATGAACTTTTTTTCGTTTTCAGCAATTCATGAAAGAATGAATCGAGGAAAAACCTATGAATATACCGGCTACAAGAAAAGACCTCATGATAGTCAATATGGGCCCCCACCACCCATCAATGCATGGTGTTCTTCGACTCATCATTACTCTAGATGGTGAAGATGTTATTGACTGTGAACCAATATTGGGTTATTTACACCGAGGAATGGAAAAAATTGCGGAAAATCGAACAATTATACAATATTTGCCTTATGTAACACGGTGGGATTATTTAGCTACTATGTTCACAGAAGCAATAACTGTAAACGGACCGGAACAGTTGGGAAATATTCAAGTACCTAAAAGAGCCAGCTATATCAGAATAATTATGTTGGAGTTGAGTCGTATAGCTTCTCATCTGTTATGGCTCGGTCCTTTTATGGCGGATATTGGTGCACAAACTCCCTTTTTCTATATTTTCAGAGAAAGAGAATTAGTATATGATCTATTCGAAGCTGCCACCGGTATGAGAATGATGCATAATTATTTTCGTATCGGAGGAGTAGCGGCCGATCTACCTCATGGCTGGATAGATAAATGTTTGGATTTCTGCGATTATTTTTTAACAAGAGTTGCTGAATATCAAAAACTTATTACACGAAATCCTATTTTTTTAGAACGAGTCGAGGGAGTAGGCATTATTGGTAGAGAGGAAGTAATAAATTGGGGTTTATCGGGACCAATGCTGCGAGCTTCCGGAATACAATGGGATCTTCGTAAAGTTGATCATTATGAATGTTACGACGAATTTGATTGGGAAGTACAGTGGCAAAAAGAAGGAGATTCATTGGCTCGTTATCTAGTCCGAATTGGTGAAATGATAGAATCCGTAAAAATTATTCAACAGGCCCTGGAAGGAATTCCAGGGGGACCCTATGAGAATTTAGAAATACGATACTTTGATAGAGAAAGGAATCCGGAATGGAATGATTTTGAATATCGATTTATTAGTAAAAAGCCGTCTCCTACATTTGAATTGCCGAAACAAGAACTTTATGTGAGAGTAGAAGCCCCAAAGGGAGAATTGGGAATTTTTCTCATAGGGGATCAGGGTGGTTTTCCTTGGAGATGGAAAATCCGCCCGCCGGGTTTTATCAATTTGCAAATTCTTCCGCGGTTAGTTAAAAGAATGAAATTGGCTGATATTATGACGATACTAGGTAGTATAGATATCATTATGGGAGAAGTTGATCGTTGAAATGATAATTGATACACCGGAAGTACAAGATATCGATTCTTTTTCTAGATTAGAATTTTTTAAAGAGGTTTATGGAATTCTATGGGTTCTTGTTCCTATTTTGACTCTTGTAGTGGGAATCACAATAGGCGTACTGGTAATTGTATGGTTAGAAAGAGAAATATCGGCAGGGATACAACAACGTATTGGACCTGAATACGCCGGCCCTTTGGGAGTTCTTCAAGCTCTAGCAGATGGGACAAAACTACTTTTCAAAGAAAATCTTTTTCCATCTAGGGGGGATACTCGTTTATTCAGTATCGGGCCATCCATAGCAGTCATATCAATTTTAGTAAGCTATTCAGTAGTTCCTTTTGGATATCACCTTGTTTTAGCGGATCTCAATATCGGTGTTTTTTTATGGATTGCCATTTCCAGTATTGCTCCAATTGGACTTCTTATGTCGGGATACGGGTCAAATAATAAATATTCCTTTTTAGGCGGTCTACGAGCTGCTGCTCAATCGATTAGTTATGAAATACCATTAACTTTATGTGTGTTATCAATATCTCTACGTGCGATTCGTTGATACATAGACATAAACTTTTCTCTATTCCTTCCTTTCAAGGAAAGGGTTGGAATGGATTGAGTAGATATCTTAATTTTTTTTTTATTCATTATTCGGGTTGATGAACTAAATCAAATAGTTATATGAGTGAAAGAAAACAGCTTATATATAAATTCGCAGTAAAAAGATTGATTCTCATTTTCTATGTATAAGAGTTAGAGAGTTAAGCGGAAATAAACAGAAGAGACCGTTTCCCCCAAGATTGGTTGATTAGTCATCCTGACTTGAAGCGGGTTCAAAAGATCAACCGTATTGAGTTTTCACTATCATTTTTATGTATTAGCATAACGGGGGATTGAGCAAAAACGAGTGGATGGTTAGAAACACGAACATATGTAAAGGATTAGTAATGGAGATTATGTAAATTCTCCAAAAGGACATTTTTACATAATATACAAACAAAGAATACTAATTGGGGCTTGAAGTTGGTAGAAATGATCAGGCAGTACTCCCCATGACACGATTCCAATCCAGAGTATACTCCTATCCACCGATTTAATAAATAACTATTCGAAACGAAATAATCCTTTACTTTATTTTGAAAGCCCTCTTTTTCTCAGAAATAGAAAGAAGAATAGGAACGAAAAAAAAAAAAAAGATATACTTTATTTATTCTTTGTTACTTTTATTCTTTCCCATATACATATTAATAGATATATAATTTGTGTCATAATTCATTAATTAATATAGAATTTTTTTTTCGTACGTGAAACCAACGGGTTATTAATATTTTTACAAGAAGTATTTTATTGAACAGTTAAGTTATTACTGAACAAAGAAGAATTGAAATTATTATTGAAATTATTAAATTAAAGAAAGGATGAGATCAATTCAGAAGTACTTTTTTTATTTAATTTTGAATTAAAATAATTATAACAGACAGAATTCAATTGGTCTAATTTGGGACCGGCCGATAGTTATCCATCCTACAAACATATCAAGATTCAAAAAAGAATACTGACGCGGTCCCTATATTTATTTCTGGCCTTCAAGGAGCCGTATGAGGTGAAAATCTCATGTACGGTTCTGTAATAGCGATGGTAACAGTGATGGTATCACCGACTATAATTATCTAACAGTTCAAGTACAATTGATATTGTTGAGGCGCAATCAAAATATGGTTTTTGGGGATGGAATTTGTGGCGTCAGCCTATAGGGTTTATCATTTTTATTATTTCTTCCCTAGCAGAATGTGAGAGATTACCTTTTGATTTACCAGAAGCAGAAGAAGAGTTAGTAGCAGGTTATCAAACCGAATACTCGGGTATAAAATTTGGGTTATTTTATGTTGCTTCCTATCTAAACCTATTGGTTTCTTCATTATTTGTAACAGTTCTTTACTTGGGAGGTTGGAATATATCTATTCCGGACATATATGTTTCTGAGCTTTTTGAAATAAATAAAACATGTGGAGTTTTTGGAGCGATAATTGGTATCTTTATTACATTAGCTAAAACTTATTTGTTCTTGTTCATTCCTATCACAACAAGATGGACTTTACCGAGGCTAAGAATGGACCAACTATTGAATCTTGGATGGAAATTTCTTTTACCTATTTCTCTCGGTAATCTATTATTAACAACTTCTTTCCAACTCTTTTCACTGTAAAGTAACATTCTATATTCACAACGTGTCTCAAACAAGAGAAATAAACAAACATAAAACTATTCATATATATATTAACGATATGTTCTCTATGGTAACTGGGTTCATGAATTATGGTCAACAAACAGTACGAGCTGCAAGGTACATTGGTCAAAGTTTCATGATTACTTTATCCCACGCAAATCGTTTACCCGTAACTATTCAATATCCTTATGAAAAATCAATCACCGCGGAGCGTTTCCGCGGTCGAATCCATTTTGAATTTGATAAATGTATTGCTTGTGAAGTATGCGTTCGTGTATGTCCTATAGATCTACCCGTTGTTGATTGGAAATTGGAAACCGATATTCGCAAGAAACGGCTGCTTAATTACAGTATTGATTTCGGAGTCTGTATATTTTGTGGTAATTGCGTTGAGTATTGTCCAACGAATTGTTTATCAATGACTGAAGAATATGAACTTTCTACTTATGATCGTCACGAATTGAATTATAATCAAATTGCTTTGGGTCGTTTACCAATGTCAGTAATTGACGATTATACAATTCGAACAATTTTGAATTCGCCTCAAATAAATAAGTAAATCTCTTATTAACGAATAATTTAGAATTACTTTACTAATAACTAATATAGAAGGAATTTAGGTTTCTTTCGTGTTGTTTGGTCAATAACTACAAATACCAACTATTGATTGGTTGGTAAGAAACGCGTCTTAATTTGGATTGAAAATCCATTAATTAATATATCCATAATTGTTTTAAAATATATCGTTTAGAATTAGAACGACTCTTTCAGATAAAGAATGAAATTAGTCCAATAATAGTACTCACATTTTTTCATATCCCTTAGTATTTATTTACTTAGGATTAAATTAGGAATTGCTCAAAAATCATAAAAAAAAAAATTTCTGGTCGGGTCTCAATAAGGTCATGAAAAACATTTCTATTTATTTATCTCTTATTTTACATATAATGGATTTGCCCGGACCAATACATGATTTTCTTTTAGTCTTTCTGGGATCGGTTCTTATACTAGGAGGTATGGGGGTGGTATTATTTACCAACCCCATTTATTCTGCCTTTTCGTTGGGACTGGTTCTTGTTTGTATATCCTTATTCTATATTCTATTAAACTCTTATTTTGTAGCTGCTGCACAACTCCTTATTTACGTGGGAGCTATAAATGTTTTAATCGTATTTGCTGTGATGTTCATGAATGGTTCAGAATATTACAAAGATTTGAATCTTTGGACCATTGGGGATGTGGTTACTTTGCCAGTTTGTACAAGTATTTTTGTTTTACTCATGATTATTATTACGGATACGTCATGGTACGGAATTATTTGGACTACAAGATCAAACCAGATTATAGAGCAAGATTTGATAAGTAATAGTCAACAAATTGGAATTCATTTATCAACAGATTTCTTTCTTCCATTTGAATTCGTTTCGATAATTCTTTTAGCCGCTTTGATAGGTGCAATTGCCGTGGCGCGACAGTAAAAAATTTATAGAATTAGCAATGCACATTAAACTCTGTTCGGTTTTATTACATTACATTTATTTCCCTTTAATTAAAGATTGTTTATGTCTAAAATAGAAATTATTCAATCTATTCTATTAACACTAGAAAATCTGCCTTTGTTCCGTACTTTTTTTTATTCTAGTCAATTGAATCTGTTGAATTGTTGTTCAGTTCATATTGAAATGAATCGAAATTGATAAGGAGTTGGTCAATGATGCTCGAACATGTACTTGTTTTGAGTGCCTACTTATTTTCTATCGGTATCTATGGATTGATCACGAGCCGGAATATGGTTAGAGCCCTTATGTGTCTTGAACTTATACTGAATGCGGTTAATATGAATTTCGTAACATTTTCTGATTTTTTTGATAGTCGCCAATTAAAAGGAAATATTTTCTCAATTTTTGTTATAGCTATTGCAGCCGCTGAAGCAGCTATTGGCCCGGCTATTGTTTCATCAATTTATCGTAACAGAAAATCAACTCGTATCAATCAATCGAATTTGTTGAATAAGTAGTATTAATCATATAAATTCTAATATTCATAAATTAGAATTACCATGACCATACATTACGTAATAATACATGTTTTCAAAAATGTAAGAAATTAAAGTATCTTGGCTCTATCGCATGAGTCAATCCAGAAGTAGATTGATTAGAAAAATTATGATAAATTATTGATTCATCTGGTGTCTAAATATATGATTCATTTACAAGTTTACTAGATCGAAACTTTCTGACATTCAAAAATTTATAGATCCAAATGTCACATTCAGTAAAGATTTATGATACGTGTATAGGGTGTACTCAATGCGTGCGCGCCTGCCCAACGGATGTATTAGAAATGATACCTTGGGACGGGTGTAAAGCTAAGCAAATTGCTTCTGCTCCAAGAACAGAGGACTGTGTCGGTTGTAAGAGATGTGAATCCGCCTGTCCGACAGATTTCTTGAGTGTTCGAGTTTATTTATGGCATGAAACAACTCGAAGTATGGGTCTGGCTTATTAATACGTTCCAGAAAACCCTACTTGAATACATTTGATTTTTTTACCTTTACCGACAAAAACCCGCGCTCAAAAACTATTTATTTTGAGCACGGGTTTTTCTGGTCCAAGTTTATCTTGTTTTTACCATGAATAATTTTCCTTGGTTAACGCTAGTTGTAGTTTTGCCAATATTCGCGGGTTCCTTAATTTTCTTTCTCCCTCATAGAGGAAATAAGATAATTCGTTGGTATACTATAGGTATATGCATAATAGAACTCCTTCTAACAACCTATGCATTCGGTTATCGTTTCCAATTGGATGATCCATTAATGCAACTGACAGAGGATTATAAATGGATCGATTTTTTTTATTTTTACTGGAGATTGGGAATAGATGGAATTTCTATAGGACCCATTTTACTGACAGGATTTATCACAACTTTAGCTACTTTAGCGGCTCGGCCGATTACTCGAGATTCCCGACTATTCCATTTTCTGATGTTAGCAATGTATAGCGGTCAAATAGGACCATTTTCTTCTCGAGACCTTTTACTTTTTTTCATCATGTGGGAGTTAGAATTAATTCCAGTTTATCTACTTCTATCCATGTGGGGGGGAAAGAAACGTTTGTATTCAGCTACAAAATTTATTTTGTACACTGCAGGAAGTTCCGTTTTTTTATTAATGGGAGTTTTGGGTATTGGTTTATATGGTTCCAATGAACCAACATTAAATTTTGAAACATCAGCTAATCAATCGTATCCTGTAGCACTGGAAATAATATTCTATATTGGATTTCTTATTGCTTTTGCTGTCAAATCACCGATCATACCCTTACATACATGGTTACCAGACACCCATGGAGAGGCACATTACAGTACTTGTATGCTTTTAGCCGGAATCTTATTAAAAATGGGAGCGTATGGATTGGTTCGGATCAATATGGAATTATTACCCCACGCCCATTCTATATTCTCTCCCTGGTTGATTATAGTAGGCACAATTCAAATAATCTATGCAGCTTCAACATCTCCCGGTCAGCGTAATTTAAAAAAAAGAATAGCCTACTCTTCTGTATCTCATATGGGTTTCATAATTATAGGAATTGGTTCTATAAGCGATACAGGACTCAACGGAGCCATTTTACAAATAATCTCTCACGGATTTATTGGCGCTGCGCTTTTTTTCTTGGCCGGAACGAGTTATGATAGAATACGTCTTGTTTATCTCGACGAAATGGGCGGAATGGCTATCGCAATTCCAAAAATATTCACGACTTTCAGTATCTTATCAATGGCTTCTCTTGCATTACCGGGCATGAGCGGTTTTGTTGCCGAATTGTTAGTTTTTTTTGGAATACTTACTAGTCAAAAATATCTTTTAATGACAAAAATATTAATTACTTTTGTAATGGCAATTGGAATGATATTAACTCCTATTTATTCATTATCTATGTTACGCCAGATGTTCTATGGATACAAGCTTTTTAATGCCCCAAACTCTTATTTTTTTGATTCTGGACCGCGAGAATTATTTGTTTCGATCTCTATCCTTTTACCTGTAATAGGTATTGGTGTTTATCCCGATTTCGTTTTATCATTATCAGTTGACAAGGTCGAAGCTATTATATCCAATTATTTTTTTCGATAGTTTTTGTGAGTAAACCAAAAAATGAAACTGAAATCCCATGATTTAAAAAATGGTTGATTGTACAATAAAAAAATGAGTCTTTTATATTCTTTTAAGTAAAATAAATAAATTGGAATTCTATTATAACTAGATATCTTTTGAATTTGTGAGAACCATTTGAATCAAGTAATGGAAATGATTCAAATGGTTCTTGATTGTTTACATGAAGTTTTCGTATATATACCTGTATGCCGTCCTATGTTTATATTCGTCAAGTCTTTTATTCAATTAGATGTTAATGTAAATGAACCATAACTATGCAACCCTATTCCTAATAGATTAACCCCAAAATAGCATATCCAAATTATAAGAAAGCCCATTGAGGCCACAATTGCAGAATTTACACTTTCAAAATTTTTATTTGTTCTAATATGTAAATAAATAGCGAATATGGTCCAAGTAATAAATGCCCAAGTCTCCTTTGGATCCCAATTCCAATATGATCCCCATGCTTCATTAGCCCATACTGCTCCCGAAAGAATACCTACGGTTAAAAGGATAAACCCTAGACTAATAATACGATAACTCCAACGATCCAATTGTTGAATCAATTGATACCTGTAATAATTTTGAGACGAAATAAAAGAAGTGTTTCGTAAGACATTGTTTCTTTCGTTCACATATTGAATCTCACTAAAGTAAACTGACTCATTTTCTAAATTATTGCTTTTCCTAAAAATCCTTATGAATTTTCGAAATGTAATGACTAGAAGAGCTAGTGATAATAATGATCCACACAAAAGAGCTGCATAGCTCAATACCATCATACTTACGTGCATCATTAACCAATGGGATTGGAGAGCGGGTACTAATATCGCGGATTGATGCATTTCAGTTAAAAGACCCGAAGTTGCAAAACCTTGAGTAAAAATAGCACTTGGCGCGGTTATTGCGCTAAAATGGTTTTTATGTTTTTTAAAATACGGAATAATATGAATAAAGGAAAAACTCCACGAAAGAAAAATTAATGATTCATATAAATCACTTAATGGTAAATGCCTCAAATACATCCAACGAGTAACTAATAATCCTGTTATGCAGAAAAAAGTAGCTATCATCCCCTTTTCTGACGAATCATCTAGTCCTACGATTTCATCGACTAATAAAATTATCAAATGAATTGTAATTACAATTGAAACGATCGAAAAGGATATATGAGTTAATATATGCTCTAAAGTTGAAAATATCATAAAAATTATTAAATTAATATTAATAAGGGCGTCCCTCAATTATAGGAATTGAAATCGGGAATTGAATTCATTATAGGACTTACTCTTTTAGAAGATGCCATGCCGCCACTCGGACTCGAACCGAGATGCTCTAGCACTGCTTCCTAAGAGCAGCGTGTCTACCGATTTCACCATAGCGGCTTATTCGAAATCATAATAACCTATTTTTATTCAATCGTCGAGCTTGAAGGAGTTAATTCAATCCAATATTTTTTTTTAGGAAACCATTCAAATTGATGAATAAAAACTTGTTTAAAAATTAGGGATTAAAACGTTTTCGTTAACGTTAATAATATTGATTTTTCTTATTATTATCTTTTTATTTAGTTATTTAGTATTTTAGGATGTCAATTTTATTTAACTGAACTAACAATGTATTTTTTCGTCGGCTATTACTTTATGCTCTCCTAAAACTAAAATGTAACAGTTGTAACTAGATAATTTTTACTTCAATCCCTGGATATAAGTAAAAAAAATGTTCTGCCTCGTTTGCATTTTTTAATGATTAATTTCTTTTATCATTTATTTTATTAATCTAAAATAAAAAATTAATTTTATCGATTAATAAAAAAATCGAATTTTTATATAACACAATTTCAGCGATACACTCAAAAGATTTATGTAAATATTTGCATAGTTAGGTTGCGTTAGGATTTTTTGTTGTGTAGAGAGTTTGCGTTAAGATTTAGCAAACCCATTAAGTTAGGTATTTGGGATGGTCGTATCAATCATATAAAAAAATTTCGTATAGAAATTGTACCGTACTTCAAAATATTTTCTAAATTTTTTAATAATTTTTTAATTAATATATATATATTATATCTTGATCGATCTTCCAATCGAAACATAGGATCTAAAATAGATCACTCAAAATTGGCGCATTCGTCATATAACTACCTAAAAATGTAAACTATAACTACCTAAAAATGTAAACGGGACTTTTATTAATTTAATTGGGTTTAAGGAATTTATATAGTGATAATAATTTCTAAAACCCCAAATAATGGTTTAAAAGATTATAAAAAACATTTTAAACTTAATCAATTAGTTTCAACGACCTCTTCTTTATAATATAAAATCAAAAATATAACTAAAAAAAAATTAATATAACTAAAAAAAAATTCTTTTTATTATTGAGTAAGGGCGATGGGGAAAGTGATAATCCCCATCCGGAAAATGATAAAACATACTAAAATGAAAGGCGAAACCTTGCGCTTGCGTTTACCCTTTTTTCAAACAAAAAAGTACCATTAGAATTCAGTAGACAACAGAATTCTTATCTATATCAGAAACGAAAGAAAAATTTGGCTTCAAATTAAAGTAAAACAAATTCAATTTTATATTCGTTTAAATTAAAACATTATGAGACTAATTCTTTTTTATTTATTTTATTTTTAATGTATATTGTTTATATTGTAATTTATCTTATATATTCATATTTATTCTTTTACTATACTATTATGATGTTAATATTAATTCTAATTGATAAATATTATTTATCATTTTTATAACTTATAAATCTTATAAATAAACTATAAACAAAATTATATCACTTTATTAGTTATTAGAACGATTCAGATTATTTATTTGTTACACAAAAAAAACTTTTAGAACTCCCGGTAGAAAGAGATTTCGCTAACGAAAAAGCTTTCAATGCTGCCCTATATCCCTTCCTTTTCCAAATATTTTTACGAATACGTTTTTTTGAAATAGAGGTGCGCTTTTTTGGAACTGCCATTAAAAAGTTATAATAGGTTTTTCGGTTGGATGTGAAAGACATCTATTGTTCAAAATCAATTGTTCTTTACTATTCTCTATCTATTTTTTCTCGAAATTAGACTCCAAAAAAAAAAGGGGGGTAAAACTCCCATAAAATATTAATTAAGAACGATAAGGTACACTATGCCAAATAGATTGAAGTTGATAAAAAAAAAAAAAAAAGAAAGATTGTCCGTTTCGTTTTCTTTCTATTTTCGTCGTGTTACATTTATACATGTAATAAAAAAATCTAAAAGTTTAATAACCCAACCCTTCTCCCGCTTAATTAAAAAATAAAAAACTTTAATAATTTTTTCTATTATATTAATTAATTTAATATTAATTTAATTGTTCAAGCTCGAAGAAAGAGTCCACAAAATTTTAATTATCAAATGAGAATTTTAATTATCAAATGAGACTAGTAGTTAATCTGTTAAAGGATACAAAATACATAATTTAAAGGCATTTTATTTGCCACCTTTTTTTTCCGTAAAATTAAAGTGTTGGATATCATAGCATTTCCTACAAATAGCTTTTATTGTAATGGAAGACAAACAATTAGTTACAAAACAAATTGGTTAATGATTCTAACTAACCGAATTACAATAAATAGTTTTAGTTATGGGCTTTATGATTCATATCAAATACTGTTTTTGGTATAATTATTTATCCTTGTTCTATAATTATTTATCCTTGTTCTATAGATATAAAAAAATTATTGTAATACGTAATAATTAAAATGAAAATTCTAATTTTCATTTTTTATCTTCATAAAATTTTATTTAAAAATTTGAATTTAATATTAACAATTCAGTATTAATAAAATTAGTATTTATTTTTCACTAGTGACTTATTTATATCATTTGAATTTATATCATTTGACCAATTATAACCTCTTGATTTTAAATATTTGAAGTAGTTTGGAAAGATTCAGAATAATTAAGGCTAGAAAATTCTATTTAAGTTTTATTTTATATATCTTAATTTTTTTTTATTAACCGACCACAAACGAAATAAGAACCGGTGACTCAGAAACAATTAATTAAGATAATTTTTTTTTTTTTTTTTTTTATGGAATATACATATCAATATTCATGGATTATACCTTTCATTCCACTTCCAGTTCCTATCTTAATTGGAACAGGACTTCTACTTTTTCCAACGGCAACAAAAAATCTTCGCCGTATGTGGGCTTTTCCTAGTGTTTTATTATTAAGTATAGTTATGGTTTTTTCAGCCCTTTTTTCTATTCAGCAAATAAATAATAATTCTGTCTATCAATATGTATGGTCTTGGACCATCAATAATGATTTTTCTTTAGAATTTGGCTGCTTGGTTGATCCACTTACTTCTATTATGTCGATATTAATCACTACTGTTGGAATTATGGTTCTTATTTATAGTGACAATTATATGTCTCATGATCAGGGATATTTGAGATTTTTTGCTTATATGAGTTTTTCCAATACTTCAATGTTGGGATTAGTTACTAGTTCTAATTTGATACAAATTTATATTTTTTGGGAATTAGTTGGAGTGTGTTCTTATCTATTAATAGGTTTTTGGTTCACACGACCCAGTGCCGCGAATGCTTGTCAAAAAGCGTTTGTAACTAATCGTGTCGGGGATTTTGGTTTATTATTAGGAATTTTGGGTTTTTATTGGATAACAGGTAGTTTCGAATTTCGGGATTTGTTTGAAATATTCAATAACTTGGTTTATAATAATGAAGTTAATTTTTTATTTGTTACTTTATGCGCCTCCCTATTATTTGCCGGCGCTGTTGCTAAATCCGCCCAATTTCCCCTTCATGTATGGTTACCTGATGCCATGGAAGGGCCTACCCCCATTTCGGCTCTTATACATGCCGCTACTATGGTAGCAGCAGGAATTTTTCTTGTAGCTCGGCTTCTTCCTCTTTTCATAGTTATACCTTACATTCTAAATCTAATAGCTTTGATAGGTATAATAACATTATTTTTAGGAGCCACTTTAGCTCTTGCTCAAAAAGATATTAAGAAAAGCTTAGCTTATTCTACAATGTCTCAATTGGGTTATATGATGTTAGCTCTAGGTATGGGGTCTTATCGAGCTGCTTTATTTCATTTGATTACTCATGCTTATTCGAAGGCATTGTTGTTCTTAGGATCTGGATCAATTATTCATGCGATGGAAGCTATTGTTGGATATTCTCCAGATAAAAGTCAGAATATGGTTCTTATGGGCGGTTTAAGAAAACATGTACCAATTACAAAAACTGCTTTTTTATTGGGTACACTTTCTCTTTCTGGTATTCCACCCCTTGCTT